TACGGGTAACGTAGGAGACATCTCTATTTTTCCCCGGGGGATCTTTATAATTACCACTGCTTAGCTTTTAATTCGCCTCTGACCATCAAATTAAATGTGAATAACCCGGCCTCCTCTCTTTGAAACAAGGGGCGCTCTCCGGTTCTGTGCGTGCTTCAAACAATTTTTTTTTTGTCTTCTCCATATTACCATATCTCTAGAGTCAATAATTTTCTATGAGGAACTACTGAACTCAATCACTTGCTGCCGTTACTCAACAGTTTTCTGCTGAGGTTTCTCCCGTAGAGGTACTCAAATTGGATCAGTGATCGATTTATAGGTTTCGTCGTAAACCTAATTGGTTACTTCCAATTACGTAAATCAATAGTTCAAACCGCACTCAAAGGTAGGGCATTTCCCATTGATATAGGAACTTCTGTACCAGAAACAATGGTATCTCCAATTATAGCCCCTCTGGGATGTAAAATATATCTCTTCTCACCATCCCCATAGTGTATGAGACAAATGTGTGCATTTCGATTAGGGTCGTATTCTATGGTTACGATTCTACCAGATATGTCTTTATCATTCCGTCGAAAATCTATTTTACGGTATAGACGCTTATGACCTCCCCCTCTATGCCCTGCGGTAATGATTCCTCTGGCATTACGACCTTTACTACAACGACGCTGTCCATGGATCAAATTATTTCGTGGATTGGATTTTACTTGACTGTCTATGGCTCCATTGCGTGTGCTCGGGGTAGAAGTTTTGTATAAATGTATCGCCGTGTTATTAAGTATTTTGCTTTAAGTTCTTTTCTCTATAAGAGGTGGAATAGAATAACCTGGTTGAAGCGTAATGATCATACGTTTGTAATGCATTGTATGTCCCATAATAGGTCCCATTCTTCTACCCTTTCCCGGGACTCGATGACTATTTATAGCTATTACCTTGACGCCAAAGAAGAGTTCGACCCAATGCTTTATTTCTGTCCTAGTTGATCCTGATTCGACATTAGAAGTATATTGATTGTTCCCCAATAACCGAATACTTTTTTCTGTAAATACTGCATATTTGATTCCATCCATAAATCCATTTTCTTCCCTATGAGTTCCAGTATCAATAAGAATTCTAGTTCTTACTGTTCATATGTTATGGTATGAATATACCATACCAATTCGGTATGTATGGATGATGAGATTCCATTGATACAGAGCCAATTCTAATAGACTTATTGAACGTTCCCATTGGCGTGCATCCAGCAGGAATTGAACCTACGAATTTGCCAATTATGAGTTGGGCGCTTTAACCATTCAGCCATGGATGCTTAACAGGGATCATCGTACATCGTAAATAACCAAATTCCAATTGAAATGAAATCTTTAGGAGGAATCAATGAGAGGACATCAATTCAAATCCTGGATCTTCGAATTGAGAGAGATATTGAGAGAGATCAAGAATTCTCACTATTTCTTAGATTCATGGACCAAATTCGATTCAGTGGGATCTTTCACTCACATTCTTTTCCACCAAGAACGTTTTATGAAACTCTTTGACCCCCGAATTTGGAGTATCCTACTTTCACGTGATTCACAGGGTTCAAGAAGCAATCGATATTTCACGATCAAAGGTATAATACTGCTTGTAGTAGCGGTCCTTATATCTCGTATTAACAATCGAAAGATTGTCGAAAGAAAAAATCTCTATTTGATGGGGCTTCTTCCTATACCTATGAATTCCATTGGACCCAGAAATGAGACATTGGAAGAATCTTTTTGGTCTTGCAATATCAATAGGTTGATTGTTTCGCCCCTGTATCTTCCAAAAGGAAAAAATATTTCTGAGAGTTGTTTCATGGATTCGCAAGAGAGTACTTGGGTTCTCCCAATAAATAAAAAGTGTATCATGCCTGAATCTAACCGGGGTTCGCGGTGGTGGAGGAACCGGATCGGAAAAAAGAGGGATTCTAGTTGTAAGGTATCTAATAAAACCGTAGTTGGAATTGAGATCTCATTCAAAGAGAAAGATAGCAAATATCTGGAGTTTCTTTTTTTATCCTATACGGATGATATGATCCGCAAGGACCATGATTGGGAATTGTTTGATCGTCTTTCTCCGAGGAAGAAGCGAAACATACTCAACTTGAATTCGGGACAGCTATTCGAAGTCTTAGGGAAAGACTTGATTTGTTATCTCATGTCTGCTTTTCGTGAAAAAAGACCAATTGAAGGGGGGGGGTTCTTCAAACAACAAGGAGCTGAGGCAACTATTCAATCAAATTATATTGAGCATGTTTCCCATCTCTTCTCGAGAAACAAGTGGGATATTTCTTTGCAAAATTGTGCTCAATTTCATATGTGGCAATTCCACCAAGATCTCTTCGTTAGTTGGGGAAAGAATCAGCACGAATCGGATTTTTTGAGGAACGTATCGAGAGAGAATTTGATTTGGTTAGACAATGTGTGGTTGGTAAACAAGGATCGGTTTTTTAGCAAGGTACGGAATGCATTGTCAAATA